TATTCTGACTTTTATCTGGAGAATATCCAACAAGCGTTTCCATTGAATAAATAAGGGATCCCGACCCTAAAAACAATAATGCTTTTGAATAAGCATGGGTAATCAAATGAAATAAAGCAGCTCGATAAGAACCCATACCTAGAGCTAACATCATATAACCCAATTGAGACATTGTCGAATAAGCTAAACTTCTCTTAATATCCTTTTGAGCAAGAGCTAATGTAGCCCCTAAAAACAAAGTTATTACACCTATAAAAGCGATTACATACATTAGATAAGGGATCCCTACGAAAACAGGAAAAAGTCGAGCAACTAGAAAAATCCCCGCCGCGACCATGGTCGCGGCATGGATCAGAGCTGAAATAGGAGTAGGCCCCTCCATTGCATCAGGTAACCATACATGAAGGGGAAATTGGGCAGATTTTGCAACTGCACCAGCAAATAAAAACAAAGTACATAAAATACAAAAGAAAAGATTGACCTCATTATTTTTTATTAAGTTATTAAAAATTTCAAACAAATCACGAAAATCAAAACTGCCTGTTAACCAATAAAGACCTAAAATTCCTAATAATAAGCCAAAATCCCCGACACGATTAGTCACAAACGCTTTTTGACAAGCATTCGCGGCACTAGGTCGTGTGAACCAAAAACCTATTAATAGATACGAACACATTCCAACTAATTCCCAAAAAATATAAATTTGTATCAAATTGGAACTGGTAACTAAGCCTAGCATGGAAGTATTGAAAAAACTCATATAAGCAAAAAATCTTAAATATCCGCGATCATGACACATATAATTATCGCTATAAATAAGAACCAAAATTGCAACAGTAGTTATTAAGACTGACATAATAGAAGTAAGTGGATCGAACAAATAGCCAAATTCTAAAGAAAAATCATTATTAATAGTCCAAGACCATACATATTGATAAATGGAATTATTATTTATTTGTTGAATCGACAGCATCATCGAAAAAAACATAGCTATAGTTAACAAAGAAATACTAGAAAAAGCCCATATACGTCGAAGATTTTTTGTTGCTGTCGGAAAAAGGAGAAGTCCCACTCCTATTAATAAAGGAACTGGAAGTGGAATGAAGGGTATGAGCCATGCGTATTGGTATATATGTTCCATAATATAAAAAATTCAGTTCGAATTACAGTTTTTTTCGTATTCATTAGTTCTTGCCGTTTTTGAAAGAAATCTCTTTAAAAGAATTTAAATAAATAAAATACAATATATATAACAATAATAATAACTTAAAATATAGGGATCTTTCTTTTTTTTTTTTATTCAAATCAAGAAATTCTCATTGGTCAAATAAAAAATTGTGTTAGTAAATAAAGAATATCTAAAATTGAGACGAAAAAAATACCACTTTAGTTTATATTTAAACATCAGTGTTAATGCGTATATAGACTCCAGGATAAAAACGACTCGTAATCATAAGTTTTACTTACTAAAACTCTAAAAAATGCATAATGAAATGGGTTTATTCTATAATTTGTTCAGAATTTTGAACCCATTTTACACAAAATTTTTTTATTGTTTTACATCCCAAATCTAAAGCAAAATCGAAAAACAGTTGATATGTTTTCAACAAATTAAAAACTCAAGTCAATTTTTTAAATTAAGATTAAGGAAGTATTGGGTTTAAAAATTTATCAGCGCCGTTTATTAGGTACATATCAATTTAATTTAAATACAACACAACAAAAAGAAAATATAAACCATAGAAAAGACAAGATCAAAGGTGACATTTTTATTCATTAATTTAGTAATAAAAATTCTTAATAAAATTAATTTTGAATTTCAGATAAAATTTTTTATGAATAGATCATAGACTAGTTTGCTTCTACTAATTCAAATATTTTCTTATTTTTTCGTTTTAATAAAATGAAGAGGTTACCGTCTAGAATATAAATACATAGATAATGAATAATAAACAAAGACTTGTTTGAACAATAGATGTCTTTCACATCCAACTATACCAATGAACAATCAATTAAATTTGAAATGGCAGTTCCAAAAAAACGTACTTCTATTTCCAAAAAGTCTATTCGTAAAAATATTTGGAAAAAAAAAGGATATTGGGCGGCGTTAAAAGCTTTTTCGTTAGCAAAATCTCTTTCTACCGGGAATTCGAAAAGTTTTTTTGTACGAAAACTAAGTACTAAAAACTTGGAATAATCGGATCGGAATCGATCTGATTCAAAACCAAAGCCTAACATACCAAATTAGGATGACAAAATTATGAAGAAATTGAATTTTTTATTTTAGATTTGAAATGAAAAATTCAATTTCTTTCTAATTTAATTTAATTTAAATAGTCAATTTAGACTCTGCGTTTATTAATAGTAAAAGGAGAAAGGATCATGTTAAAAAAAAAGAGAATCATCTTAAAAAAAAAGAGAATCATCATCGTTTTTTTAGTCTATTTCATTTCTATTGTTTAATTCATTTTTTTTGAATACAAAAATATCTTTTTAAGAAAAACGACTTTGGTACAGTACTGAAATTCGGATACAAAAAAGTCTATTTTTATGTATTCATATTCAAAGGATCTATTTTTTTATTATTTACTCATTTTGAAATCAGATAAAGCAGTACCAAATGAAATAAAAATTTTGTGGTTTACCTGAGGATAGGTAAAAATACTATACTTAAAAGGGGCTCTAAACATAAAATACACTAAAGTCTATTGACAAATTCAAAAGGAGTACTCTAAAATTGACTTAAAATTCAATTTCAATTTGCAAATTATCCTTTATTTAATATTTCATTTTTCCAATTTTCAAATTGGAATGTTTCCGCAAACGAAATTAAAAAAGATATTGTAGTGAATTAATCTCGACGATTGAATAAAAAAAGGCTATTATGATTTAAAACAAGCCGCTATGGTGAAATTGGTAGACACGCTGCTCTTAGGAAGCAGTGCGAGAGCATCTCGGTTCGAGTCCGAGTGGCGGCATGGCATTTTTAACAATTATATAAAGAATTCAACAGCTCGATAGCCTCTAAATAAAAAAGATTAACTTTATTAAATAAATAATAATAATGAAAAATGAAATTGTCTTTCGTTTTTCAATTGATAATTTGTAATTGAGGTATTTATATATATATGATATTTTCTACTTTAGAACATATTTTGACTTATATTTCTTGTTCAACGGTTTCCGTTGTAATTACACTCCATTTAATAACTTTATTAGTCAATGAAAAAGTACGACTATATAATTCATTAGAAAAAGGCATGATAGTTACCTTTTTATCTATAACGGGATTATTAGTTACTCGTTGGGTTTATTGGAAATATTTCCCATTAAGTGATTTATATGAATCATTAATCTTCCTTTCCTGGAGTTTTTACATTATTCATATGATTCCATATTTTAAAAAACAAAAGAAGAATTTAAGGGCAATAACTGCACCGAGTGCTATTTTTACCCAAGGGTTTGCTACTTCAGGATTTTTAACAGAAATGCATCAATCTTCAATATTAGTACCCGCTCTTCAATCCCATTGGTTAATGATGCACGTAAGTATGATGGTACTCGGTTATGCAGCTCTTTTATGCGGATCATTATTATCAGTAGCACTTCTAATCATTCTATTTCCAAAAGATATAATAACGTTTTTTTATAAAAGAAAGCTTTTATTAATCTTAAATAAGTCATTTTTATTCAGTGAGATTCAGCACATGAACAAAAAAGGCAATATTTTCGAAAGTGTTTCACCCCTTTCTGTTAAAAATTATTACAGGTCTCAATTGATTGAACAACTAGATCAGTGGAGTTATCGTGTTATTAGTTTCGGATTTATGCTTTTAACCATAGGTATTCTTTCAGGAGCCGTATGGGCCAATGAGGCGTGGGGATCATATTGGAATTGGGACCCAAAAGAAACGTGGGCATTTATTACTTGGACTGTATTTGCAATTTATTTACATATTAGAACAAATAAAAAGTTACAGGGTGCAAATTCTGCAATTGTTGCTTTTATCGGCTTTCTTATAATTTGGATATGCTATTTTGGAGTTAATCTCTTAGGAATAGGCCTACATAGTTATGGTTCATTCATATTAACACTTAATTAAATTGAAGAGAGGACGCTACAAATACAAACATAAAACAAAGCATTTCTTATAAACTTATAAACAGGCGAGAACCATTTAAATGGTTCTCACAAACGTCAAGCATGCCCGATTATAAGTCTAATTCCGCTGTTCTTCTTCCCAATATAAAGATAAAGAAGACTGCTTTTTCATTTCATTAAATTAAACTTATCTATAAAAAAAGTTTGATAAAATAGCTTCTACCTTCTCAGCGGATAATGAAAGAACAAAATCTGGATAAACGCCAACACTTAGTACTGGTAGAAAGATAGAAGTCGAAATAAACAATTCTCGTGGTCCAGAATCAACAAAATAAGAGTTTGGAATATTAAGTAACTTATATCCATAAAACATTTGACGTGACATAGATAATGAATAAATAGGAGTTAATATCATTCCAATGGCCATTCCAAAAATAATTAATATTTTTGGCATTAAAAGTAATTTTTGACTAGTAATTATTCCAAAAAAGACTAGTAATTCCGCAATGAAACCACTCATGCCCGGTAACGCAAGGGATGCCATTGAAAAGCTACTGAATAGTGTAAAGATTTTTGGCATTGGAAGAGCTATTCCCCCCATTTCGTCGAGATAAACAAGACGTATTCGATCGTAACTAGTCCCCGCTAAGAAAAAAAGCGCAGCACCAATAAATCCATGAGAGATTATTTGTAAAATGGCTCCATTAAGTCCCGTTTCAGTTATAGAACTAATGCCTATAATTATAAAACCCATGTGAGATACAGAGGAATAGGCTATTCTTTTTTTTAAATTCAGTTGTCCAGAAGATGTTAAAGCTGCATAGATTATTTGCATTGTGCCTATTAGTATCAACCAAGGAGAAAATATCGAATGAGCATGAGGTAATAATTCCATATTGATACGAACTAACCCATATGCCCCCATTTTTAATAAAATTCCCGCTAGAAGCATACAAGTACTGTAATGGGCTTCCCCATGCGTATCTGGTAACCATGTATGTAAAGGTATAATTGGTAATTTGACAGCAAAAGCAATCAAAAATCCAATATAGAATATTATTTCTAATGCCAAGGGATACGGGTGATTTACCAATGTTTCCAAATTTAAGGTAGGTTCAGGAGAACCATATAAACCAACACCGAGAACTCCCATTAATAGAAAAATAGAACCCCCCGCCGTATACAAAATAAATTTAGTAGCGGCGTAGAGACGTTTCTTTCCTCCCCACATGGATAAAAGAAGATAAACAGGAATTAATTCGAATTCCCACATTACGAAAAAAAGTAAAAGGTCTCGGGACGAAAATGATCCTATTTGACCACTGTACATTGCTAACATCAAAAAGTGGAATAATCGGGAATCCCGAGTAACTGGAAAAGCTGCTAAAGTAGCTAAAGTAGTGATGAACCCCGTTAGTAAAACGGGTCCTACCGAAAGTCCGTCTATTCCTAATCTCCAGTGAAAATCAAAAAAGTTGATCCATTTATAATCTTCTGCCAATTGGATTAATGGGTCGTCCGGTTGGAAATGATAACAAAATGCATAGGTTGTTAGAAGTAGCTCTATCGTAGCTATACATAAAGTATACCACCTAATTACCTTATTTCCTCTCTGAGGAAGAAGAAAAATAAAAGAACCTGCAAATAGGGGCAAAACTACAATTGTTGTTAACCAAGGAAAAGAGTTCGTGGTAAAAACAAGATACACTTGGGCCAAAAAAACCCGTAACCGAAAAATTCGAATCTTCGGTTACGGGTTTTTGTCAGTAAAAAAATCCAAATTGAATAAACTAAATGGATTCAAATGACATTTTCAGGAACATATCAATAAGCTAGGCCCATGCTCCGAGTTGTTTCATGCCATAAATAAACTCGAACGCTTAAAAAATCTGTTGGACAAGCGGATTCACATCTCTTACACCCAACACAGTCCTCTGTTCTTGGAGCGGACGCTATTTGTTTAGCCTTACATCCGTCCCAAGGTATCATTTCTAATACATCTGTGGGGCAAGCTCGAACACATTGAGTACACCCTATACATGTATCATAAATCTTTACTGAATGTGACATTGGATCTATAATTTTTTGAATTTCATTAATTTGAATTTTCGATCTAGTTCTAGTAAAGGAAATTAAATACATATTTAAATACCAGACGAATCAATGATTTACCAGAATTTTGTGACTCACTTTATTTCTGGATTGGATTGGTGACTTATTAAAAAAAAAGAGGTTCAAAGTACTTTTATTTCTTACATTTAAAAAGTATGTTCTACCTTAAAGTGGGATACCTAATAATCTAAATGAATATTCAAATTTTTATTTCTAGTTATTATAGTTATAATAATATAATATATAGAATATCATCATACTACTAATATTAATTAGTCTAATATATAGAACAAAAAAACGACTATTTATTCAATAAATTAGATTGATTGATACGAATTGATTTTCTGTTACGATAAATTGACGAAACAATAGCAAGACCAATAGCTGCTTCAGCGGCAGCAATAGCTATCACAAAAATTGAGAAAATGTTTCCTTTTAATTGGCGACTATCAAAAAAATCCGAAAATGTTACAAAATTTAGATTAACTGCATTCAATATAAGTTCAAGACACATAAGAGCCCGAACTAAATTACGACTCGTGACTAATCCATAGATTCCGATAGAAAACAAATACGCACTCAAAGCAAGTACATGTTCGAGCATCATTGACCAACTCCTTATCAATATAAATTTATGAATCGGAACAAAAATTAAAACCATTGGATTGACTCGAATACGATAAGTTCAATTCAAATCAAATCAAATATAAGAAATTAAAAGAACAAAACTATGTTAGTAATTAAGAAATTGAATAATAAGTTTCGAAACCAATTAGAATACAATTGGATGTAAATGGATATGAGAAAATCGACTTTTTGTGATTGCTGGTTTTATTGACGCGCCACAGCAATTGCGCCTATTAAAGCAACTAAAAGAATTATTGAAATGAGTTCAAAGGGAAGAAAAAAATCTGTTGATAAATGAATTCCGATTTGTTGACTAGTAGTTATTAAATCGTGTTCGAGAATCTGGTTTGATTTTGTCGTCCAAATAATACCATACCATGACGTATTTAGAATCGTAATAATTAATGAAAGAAAAAGACTTGTACAAATAAACGCAGTAACTTTGTCCCCAACAGTCCACAGACGCAAATTTGTATCATATTCTGGCCCATTCATGAACATTACAGCAAATATTATTAAAACATTTATAGCTCCCACATAAATAAGGAGTTGTGCAGAAGCTACAAAATGCGAATTGGCTAGAATATAGAATAAAGATATACAAACAAGAACCAATCCTAACGAAAAGGCCGAAAAAATGGGATTTTTAAATAATACTACTCCTAGACCCCCTAATATAAGACCTGTTCCCAGAAAGACTAAAATAAAATCATGTATTGGTCCAGGTAAATCCATTATATATAAAATAAGAGATAAAAAAATCAGAATGTTTCATGATTTTATTGAATTGACCAAGAATAAAGGATTCATGCGTTCCTAATTATAAAATCCCAATGTGTACGAATTTATCCGGGTAAAATGATTGGATCCATTGCATTATTTTTTTTATTTGTAAATAAAAAATCGTTAACCAGATTTTCAATACAAATTTTTTCACCAATCAATAGACTGGCAAATAGTTGCAATTAAAAATGATTGACCACAAAAACAGAAACTTTTTGATTTTAAATTGACTATTTATATTTCAGTTTTATTGGAAAAGGGACTAAAGAAACTTTAAAAAGTTATTCATTTAGTAAACTAATTAGGAAGTTTTTTTAATCACGATATTTTTTTTATTTGAGGTGAATTCAAAATGGGTCGAATTGTGTAATCATCCGTTATTGATATTGGTAAACGACCCAGAGCAATTTGATTATAATTTAATTCATGACGATCATAAGTAGAAAGCTCATACTCTTCAGTCATTGATAAACAATTTGTTGGACAATACTCAACACAATTACCACAAAATATACAGATTCCAAAATCAATACTGTAATTAAGTAATCGTTTTTTTCTAAGATCTGTTTTCAATTTCCAATCAACAATAGGTAAATCTATAGGACATACACGAACACATACTTCACAAGCAATACATTTATCAAACTCAAAGTGTATTCGACCACGAAACCGCTCTGAGGTGATCAATTTTTCATAAGGATATTGAATAGTTACAGGTAAACGGTTGGCATGAGATAGGGTAATCATAAAACCTTGGCCGATGTACCTTGCCGCGCGCACTGTTTGTTGACCATAATTGATGAACCCGGTTATCATAGGGAACATATATTAAATATCAAAAAAAAAATAAGATTTTGTTTCTTTTTCTTGTTTGAGAAAAATTGGAACTATAGTAAATAGAAAATATTATCTTTTTTATAAAGAAAGGAGTTGGGAAGAAGTTGTTAATAATAGATTACCTAAAGAAATAGGTAAAAGAAATTTCCATCCAAGATTTAATAATTGGTCCATTCTCAGTCTAGGTAAAGTCCATCTTGTTGCGATAGGAATGAACAAGAACAAAAATGTTTTCGCTAATGTAATGAAAATACTAAATGTCGTTCCAAAAACTCCCACCACTTTATTCATTTCAAAAAACTCAGGAATGAATATGTCAGGAATAGATAAATCCCAACCACCCAAGTAAAGAATTGTTACAAATAATGAAGAGACTAACAGATTTAGATAGGAAGCAACATAAAATAAACCAAATTTAATACCGGAATATTCGGTTTGATAACCTGCTACTAATTCTTCTTCTGCTTCTGGTAAATCAAAGGGCAATCTCTCGCATTCTGCTAAAGAAGAAATTAAAAAAATGAAAAATCCTATAGGTTGTCGCCACAAATTCCACCCCAAAATACCATATTTTGACTGCGCTTCAACTATATCAACTGTACTTGAACTGTTAGATAATTAGAGTCGACGAGAAGATCACTCTTGTCATCGCTATTACAGAACCGTACATGAGATTTTTATCTCATACGGCTCCTCTAGCGCCATAAATAAATCTAAGGATTGATTCGATATTCTTTACTTAGGATAGCAAAAGTCCAAATAAACCGAAAGATCCTGAATTAAACCAATGAAATTCTGTCTGCGATACTATAAAAGTGCTTCAGAATTTATCTCATCCTTTGACTGACAAAAGGTTTGTTGAGTAATAACTTAATCCTTGAATAAAATACTACTTTAGTATGAATAAAAGTATGAATAAAAAAAAATATCACTTTAGTTTTTAAAAAAGGCTTAAAAGGTCGTTCATGACTTATGCCATAATAAAAATGACATTTTTATTAATATGTCTCTCTAAAACTATATATTTTTTTTCGTCCATTATATTTATATTTCTTTTGTTAGGCTTAAAAAAAGTAAAAGGATTACTTCGTTCCTGATAGTTATTCACTTAATGGGTGGATAGGAGCATACTCTGGATCGGAATTTGTGGGAGTACTACTTGATAATTTCTACCAATTTAAAGCCTCAATTAGTCTTTCTTTTATGTAAATTTAGGATAACTTCCATAAGTTATATTACGAATCCTTTGTGTACTTTGGTGTTCCTAATCATCCACTTTTTTTACTCAATCTATATGGTAATATGGTTAGTAAAAACGCCATAAAATCAGTCTTTTCAACCCGCTTCAAGTTATAATTACTAATTAATTAATCTTGGGAGTACACAGTCTTTATTACTTATGTTTATTTACGTTTAATCCTTGTACCTAGGAAATGAGATTTTTTTTACTGCAAATTTAGAAGCGGTTTTTTTCACTCATCTAACTATCTAGTTTAATTTATCAACCCTATGCTGGTGAATAAAACAATGAAGATTCTAGTTAATAAGTTGCTTAGAAATTTCACTTTTTTCTTAGAAACCTAAAATGTAAGGCTTATATCTTAACGAATCGCACGTAGAGATATTGATAACACACATAGAGTTAATGGTATTTCATAACTAATTGATTGGGCAGCAGCCCGTAGACCACCTAAAAAGGAATATTTATTATTTGAGCCATATCCTGACATAAGAAGTCCAATTGGAGCAATACTTGAAATAGCGATCCATAAAAAAACACCAATACTGAAATCGGCTAGAACAAGGTGATAACCAAAAGGAATTACTGCATAACTTAGTAGAACTGATATGACGGCTATAGAGGGTCCAATACTAAATAAACGTGTATCCCCCCTAGATGGAAGAAGGTTTTCTTTCAAAAGTAGTTTTGTTCCGTCTGCTAAAGCTTGAAGAATTCCCAAAGGACCGGCATATTCAGGTCCAATACGTTGTTGTATACCCGCGGATATTTCTCTTTCTAACCATACGATTACCAGTACGCCTATTGTGATTCCCAATACGAGAATCAAAATAGGGAAAAGTATCCATATAGCCCCAAAAATTTCTTTTAAGGATTCCAATCTGTAAAAAGAATTGATATTTTGTATTTTTGTTGTATCAATTATCATTTCAACGATCAACTTCTCCCATAATGATATCTATGCTACCTAATATCGTCATAATATCAGCCAATTTCATTTTTTTAACTAATTGAGGAAGAATTTGTAAATTGATAAAACCGGGCGGGCGAATTTTCCATCTCCATGGAAAAACACTCTGATCTCCTATCAAAAAAATACCCAACTCTCCCTTTGGGGCTTCGACTCTCACATAAAGTTCTTGTTTCGACAATTCAAAAGTAGGCGACGGCTTTTTACTAATGAATCTATATTCAAAATCACTCCATTCAGGATATTTTATCCTATCAAAGCGTCGAATTTCTAAATTCTCATAGGGACCCCCTGGAATTCCTTCTAGAGCTTGTTGAATAATTTTTATGGATTCTGCCATTTCACCTATTCGTACTAAATAACGAGCTAATGAATCCCCTTCTTTTTGCCATTGGATTTCCCACTCCAATTCGTCATAACACTCATAATTATCAACTTTACGAAGATCCCATTGTATTCCGGAAGATCGTAGCATTGGTCCTGATAAGCCCCAGTTTAGTGCTTCTTCTTCACCAATTACACCGACTCCCTCAACTCGTTCTAAAAAAATAGGATTTCGCGTAATCAATTGCTGGTATTCAGCAAGTCCCGTTAAAAAATACTCACAAAAATCTAAACACTTATCTATCCACCCATAAGGTAGATCGGCAGCTACTCCTCCAATACGAAAAAAATTATGCATCATTCTCATACCAGTTGCCGCTTCAAATAAATCATATACTAATTCGCGTTCTCTGAAAATATAGAAAAAGGGGGTTTGCGCACCAATATCTGCCATAAAAGGGCCGAGCCATAACAAATGAGAAGCTATGCGGCTTAACTCCAACATAATAACTCTGATATAGCTAGCCCTTTTAGGTACTTGAATATTTCCCAATTGTTCGGGTCCATTTACAGTTATTGCTTCTGTGAACATAGTAGCTAAATAATCCCAACGTGTTACATAAGGCAGATACTGTATAATTGTTCGGTTTTCTGCAATTTTCTCCATCCCTCTGTGTAAATAACCCAAGATTGGTTCACAGTCAATAACATCTTCACCGTCTAAAGTAACAAGAAGTCGGAGAACGCCATGCATTGATGGGTGGTGAGGGCCCATATTGACTATCATCAGGTCTTTTCTTTTAGTTGGTACAGTCATAAGTTGTGCCCCGATTCATTCTTTCATGAATTCTTGTTTCCATAAATTGCTGAAAAAAATGCATCAAAATTCAAGATCTACTAAAATCAAATAATTTTTAAAAACTCTTAAAACTAACGCGTTTTTCGCTCTCGAATGTTCAATTGACTTATTAAATCTTTATAACGTACTCGATTTTTGTTTGATAAATAAACCAGTAGTCCTTGGCGTTTTCCGAGAATTTTTCGGAGACCTCTCTGAGATGAATAATCTTTTTTATGCAATTCCAAATGTGAAGTAAGTCTTCGTATCTTATTAGTAAAACAGAAAACTTGAAATTCAACAGATCCCCTGTTTTGTTCTTTTTTTTCATACGAAATCCCGGATATAACTGGATTTTTGTTCATAAATTCTTAAACTTCCTTACTTTTTAGATTTCCAAAATATGTCATTTTCACGATCAGAAATAATAATGCCAGCTTTTTCAACTTAACCTGGTATAAACATTTCCTTCTTTTTGCTGGTGATTCCTTTATGGATCTAATTGATACGTCATCAAATTTATATCATATACCAGAATTGAAGCCAAGATGCGTGTGCATCTATTTATCTAGCAGAGATATAGGGAATAAATTAATTTATCATAAATGCATTTTAAATCGTGGATACATATGTATTCTTAATATACTAAAGCGACTACCATTATTCGTATCAAACCAATAACGGTTCATACAGGCTAAATCTTCTAATCTATAATTAGACCAAAAAAAGGCTTTTAATTTTATAACTGGATTGCTTTCACACTTAAGATCTTTATTTTCATCACAAAATTGACTACAATTTTTTATCTGAGTCCTGTTGTAAAATACTGTATTCCTATACATACCCTTATTTTTAGTTGAATTCAAACAAATTAGAATTCGCAATTCTCTACGACGCCTAGGTGATAACATATTTTCAAGAGCAGGTAAATCAAAATGAGTTTTGTCTCGATTTTTCATCAGCGTTTGATATCTTGGAACGCATTCATCCAGATTCGGCTTATCAATATTATCGACGTTTCGTTTTTGATTTTTTTGCTGTTTACTCTTATGAATCAATGAAATAGCTATGGTTTGATATAGAAAAAATGGCCCATCGCCCTTTACAGACAGACGAATGGGTTCAATAATCAAAATCCCTCTTTTTATCAGTTGTGTAAGAGTTAAATCTTTTTGAATAAGCATTATATTGAGACTTATTTCTCTTCTTTCAATCGAGGATATTGTAATTTCTTTTGGATTTTTCAATCTAAGCAGGAGACAGTAGATTTTTATATTATTGATCAATTTTTGATTCAAAGAATCATCCCATCTCAATTGAAAAAGTAAATACCTTTTAAGGAAGAAATCGAGTTCTGCTTCAGTACTACTCTTGTCTTGTTTTTTTTTGCTACGGTTTTTAATATCTGATCCTATATCATTTTCTTGAATATCTTTTTGGTGATTTGAGATAACAGATTCATAATTTTTGTGACCATAAGATTCGGGATCTCTTTGACTTACGAGTTCTTTTTGGTCTTGATTCCTATTTTGTAATTCAACAGATTTTTTAATATTTGATATTATAGATATAGATGTTGTAAAAGGATTCCCTTTTTTCGTTCTATTTTTTTTTTGCTTTTCATTAAAATCACTGCGATTACAATTTGAAAAAAGTAAATTTATTGGTATAACCCATGGTTTGAGTTTATATGTATTATAAAGTAAGAAAAATTCGGGGAAGAACCAAAATTCTAGATTCCATATGGGACGACTTAATATTTCTTCATTCATCCCCATCCAATCAAAAAAAAAAAATGCCTTATGGGATTGTGTTATTTCGTGAGAAATTGTGCGATAAAAAAGATCTTTCGGTTCAATTTTATCAACAATTTTATAATTGTTAGGTTTAGTCTTAGTATTTTCAGTATTACTATTGATCCAAGCCTCCATGTCTATTTTTTTTATAAAAAAAAAAGGGCTTGTTTTACAATAAAAATGTTTTCTATCTGTATTTTTTTCTATATCCAAAATATTTTTTATTCCTAAATAATTACTGATAGGGATATTCCACCATACATCAATTAATTTGTCTTTAGGTATGTTGTAATTATAAGTATAAGAAATTTCTTGATTTTTAGTTCCTTGTAATAGTTCTCCATATGAATCCTTCTTATGGTCATAAAAAAGAGAATTATATGCTAAAATAGAATATCTATAGTTTTTTTTATAATTCTCTTTTTGATCGAGCAATAAACAAAAAAGATTTTCTGAATTTTTTCTTTTTTTGAAATTAAATAATTGGCCTTTTTTATATGAATTCCATTTATTTTTTTGTAAATTTTGCTTTTGGACCTCACAATGTTTAGTAACTCGATTGCACGATTTTTCTGGTCCTAATTGAGACCATTTTATCTGAGATAAATCGTATTGATAATTTCTTTTTAATGTTACCAAGTTTTTATTCAGTTCAGAACTTGGAAGTTTTTTCGTCTTTAACTTATCAGTAGTTATTCCTTGTGTTCTAAAAAAATTTTGGATTTCTTTTTTCAGAAATAAAGACGTTCCGTGATATTGAAGAATAGACTTTAACTTAAACTTATATAAGACTTCGACTTGTGATAATTTATACAATACATAGGCTTGTGACAAAAACGAAAAATCCGAAAGAATCTTTGCATTTTTTTTTATATGGCTAATCAAAGCCAAAAGTGATTTTATAAATTGAATTTTTTTTTTATTTCTTTTTTCAATCCTTTGTTGTTTTTTATTAGTAATGGGTTTTTCACTCAAATTTTTTGTTGATTCAAACAAAAGGTGTATATAAATTCGGGGAATATTAATAATATATAGAAATATATCTACAGATATTCGTTCCCTAAAAAATTTTATAAAAATTTTTGATTTACGAATTAAGCGAGTATTTCTTCTTTTTAATATATAACCAATATCTTGGGGTGATTCTAACTTTTGAGTACCATAAAGTCTTTTGTTCGGCTTAATAATGAATTTTTTAGTTTGGAATCTTTTTTTTTTTTCTTTTGTAATTTTTTCTATTTGATTTTGGATTGTTCTTGTTCTATTAGTAAGATCTCTCTTTGTTTGGTCTTCCACTGAATCGATAAAATTTGTCTGATTCATGACTAGGGTTTGAATGGCTGATTCATAAACCATGTGATTAGGGATTGT